TATAGACATATATGGTGTTATAATTGAAAATTGAGATTTAAATGGAAAAGGATTGATTTTTGAAAATAATTGATACTGATTAGTCGTAAATCAATTGGCTTTTATTATGCCATTAAGAAAAGACACAATTTGAGATACAAAATAATTTAATTAAGAACCGTTCGTTCACTAATTCAAAGTAAATAGGTAATGGTTCCTATTCAAAGTAAATGGGTAATGGTTCCTACTCTAAATTTTAAAATCTATGACCGGAAATCTATTTTTTTTTCATTTCAATAGAAAAGGGAAGGGAAGTTTTTAAGCCATGTATGTTTTGAGATACAATGAATCGAAGAGAATAATCGAAACCGGATCCAATAAAAAATAGGGATTCGTTTTTGGAAAGGGATAAGTACAATGGGATTCAAGATTAAAAAATAAAATTAGTATTAGTAATTGTAATTTAAAATTAGTAATTGTAATTAAAGTATAGATAATATTTTTATGCATATTTTTGATCGGATTTGGCGGCATGGCCAAGTGGTAAGGCGGGGGACTGCAAATCCTTTATCCCCAGTTCAAATCTGGGTGTCGCCTGATCAACAAATTGGGATTTCTTATTCTGTTGATCTAACTCAAGGAATTCTTGCTTCGCAGAAGCAAAAGTAGAAGTAGAGGCAAATCCCTACTTTATTTTTAGAATCCGTAGGATTCTAGAAAAGAAAAAAAAAAAAAAAGAATGGAATGTATGTAATAGTGGTAATGGTGTCTCCTGATTCTTTCACAGAAAGAAAGACATAGATAGTTTTCTATCTTGATGGTATATTTTTTTTTTATGTCTTTTGTTTATAAAAAAGTAACAAACAAAACAATAGGTCTTACTAGTCCTACATCTTTTCCATTCTAAGGACTCCTTTCCTTTTATATTTCCAAAGAAAGGGTGTGTGTATCATATTTGTGCTTAATGCTTCCCGATTCTACCGGAAATCCAATAATATGTAATTTGTTACGATTGAATTAGCTCATCAATCACTTTAAATCAGAATTTTATTTTGACTCTGCGCCATCGATTCCACTATGATTATTGATCAATAATCATAGCGGAATCATTCCTTGATAGAGATAGGAGACATAATTTACATGGATATAGTAAGTCTCGCTTGGGCTGCTTTAATGGTAGTCTTTACATTTTCTCTTTCGCTCGTAGTATGGGGAAGGAGTGGACTTTAGAGGTACTACCATATTGTAAATTGATCTATATTATAGAAAGTAAAGCCTATATTTATTATATCTGTATCCAATCCTAGATAATGTGTAGAAGGAACTATATAGTTTCTTCTTCACACTATCTCAGATCTCAGACACTTCTTGATTCCAGCCCAATCATTTCATTTAATTTAAGACTTGGAGTTTAATTCCCTTTATTTCATTTCTTCAATCATTGACAAGAGCTAATAGTTCAAGTTTCATTCAAATTAATCATTTTGACTGACTGTTTTTACGTAGATGATAAGTAAAAAAGCGGTAGGAACTAGAATGAACAGTGCAGTAGCAATAAATGCGAGAATATTGACTTCCATAATCTCATTTTTTTTTTTTGCTTTGCAATAACTCGGGATCTAATCCCATAGAGATGAGAAATTTGACTCCTGTAAATTCAATAGGGTGAATTGTATCCTGATGATATTGAATCGGATCAATATTATGAATAACAATATATCTGATCTATCAAATCGATTAATCGTCGAGAATTGAATAGTATAACATAGGAAAAGCCTTTATCCATACTAAATCAAAAATAGGATTCCTAATTTAATTCCAATATGGACTCCCATTGAATTTTTCATCCTTTTCCATTATTTCTTTTTTATAAGCTACCCTCTTCCTTATACAATTCTCCTTCCTTATACTTATTTATACATACAATTAATTATCTGATGAGGTATCATATGACCGGTATTCAATAGGTCACATGTAGCCCCAAACAAAACAGTAGAAGTGAGATGGAAAAAGGGCGGGTTAAAAGATCTAATATTCCAACATATTTACGAAAAAGGAGGGTCGTTGCTTGGTCTTTTATTAATATAAAATAAAATCCTCTTCTCTTTCTTGGATTGGAGTGGAAACACATACATCAAAAATTCAGCATGCAATTTGAATGAGATAGATTTTTTTTTCAATTAGTAATTGAGGATACACAAGTCGGAGCTAGAAAAGGGGTGCGGTTTAAAAAAGTGCTCTGTTCTGTCGAGATAATTATGTATGTTAAGTTCATTGTGTATTGAACAACAAAAGAATACAATTTGTGTATGTACTCCTGGTAAAAATATGGGCACTCTACTCCATTTTATTGTTCAAGAACAGTCGAGTCCAAAAGAAAGTCAGACACATATATATATGTATATGTCTTAAAATACTAAATAGAGTAATAACACCGATCCCACCAATCAATCTGTCTCTCCCTTATCAATCAATACTATTCTGCATCGATACTAGTGTAAAAAATGGAAATTCCCACATT